TAAGCGTGAAAAAAAATCTATTGGAATAAACAAAATAGGTAAAAAACCCCCTCGATGGTCATACAAATTAATCAATGAGTTGGAACAACATTTTAAAAAACGACGAAAAGAACAAGGCGTAATGCAAGGGCTGGATCACCAGCTTCGAACAAGAAGATTTAAACGTATAGCTTTTTTAACTCGTTCCAGACGAAGTTTTCAGAAGTCTCATTTCAAGAATTATAATCTTTATACAAAATTTAATAGAGATTCGGGTTTTATAAGTTATTTAGAAGAACCGGATTTTCGTCGAGCCGTAATAAAAGGATCTATGCGCGTTCAAAGGCGTAAAATGGTTATTTGGGGGCCCTCTCAAGGAAATCCCCATTCCCCCCTTTTTTTGGAAAAAATGGAGGATTTTCCTTTTCCTATATCCAACCTAATGAAACTTTTTTTTAATATTAGAGATTGGTTGGGTAAAAAGTCAGAATTCGAAATTTTAGATCAACAATTCCAAATAAAAAAAAATAACCAGGAAGACGCAATGGAATTCTGGGATAACATTCCATATGCACAAAAAACAAGAAGTGTTCTGTTACTAGCTCAATCAATTTTTAGAAGATATATTAAATTACCCTTATTCATAATAGTTAAGAATATTGGCCGTATTTTATTACGGCAATCTCCGGAATGGTATGAGGATTTCCAAGATTGGAATAGAGAAATTTATCTAAAGTGCAGCTATAATGGTCTTCAATTCTCCAAAACGGAATTTCCTAAAAATTGGTTAAGAGAAGGTTTTCAGATCAAAATCCTATATCCTTTTCATTTGAAACCTTGGCACAGATCTAAACTACGACTCTCTGATAGCGATCGAAAGCAACAGGATAATTTTGATTCTTGTTTTTTAACAGTTTTGGGAATGGAAACAGAATATCCTTTTGGGCCTCCTCGAAAAACACCTTCCTTTTTTGAACCCATTTTTAAAGATATAGACTATAAAGTCGAAATCAGAAAATTCAATTTTAGAGTTCGAAGAGTTTTAAAAAAAATAACAAAGAAACAAACAAAAGCTGTTTTATTTGTAAAACAAATAATAAAAGAACTTTTAAAAGGAACAAAAATTCCATTATTTATACCGAGAGAAATATATGAATCAAGTCAAACTCAAACAGAAAATGATTCTATAATCAGTAATAAGATAATTCATGAATCACTTAGTCAAAATCGAGCTACAGGTTGGACAAATTATTTACAGGCAAAAGAAGAAATGAAACATAGAATTGATAGAAGAAACACAATCAGAAATCAAATAGAAATAATGAAAAAAAATAAAAAGAATAATGGAGAATCACCCCCAAAAATTTGGAAACTATTAAAAAGAAAAAATATTGAATTATTAATTCAATTTTGCATTGAAAAAATATACATTGATATCTTTCTATGTATCATTAATATGCGCAGAATCACTCTATACCTTTTTATGGAATCAACAAAAAAAATTGTTGAGAAATACATTGACAATAATAAAAGAAATCAAGATCCAGAAAGGATTAATAAAACAAAACAAAATAAAATTGACTTTATTTCGCCTATGACTATAAAAAAGATATTTGATAATCTTAGAAATAGTAAGCGAAAGTCACATATTTTTTTTGATTTATCTTACTTGTCACAAAAATATGTATTTTTAAAATTATCACAAACCCAAGCAATTAACTTCAATAAGGTAAGATCTATTCTTCAATATAATGGACCATCTTTTTTTCTTAAGAATGAAATAAAGGATTTTTTTGGAAGACAAGGAATATTTGATTCCGAAATAAGACATAAGAAACTTCCAAATTATGGAATGAATCCATGGAAAAACTGGTTAAGAGGTCATTATCAATACGATTTATCTCAGATTACATGGTCTAGATTAGTCCCCCAAAAATGGCGAAATGGGATAAATACCTCTCAAAATAATGATTTAAAGAAATGGTATTCCTATGAAAAAGACCCTTTTTTTGATTACAAAAAAAAACAAAATTTGAAAGTCTATTTATTATCAAATAAAGAGGATAATTTTGAAAAAAACTATAGATATGATCTTTTATCATATAAATATATTCATTCTGAAACTAAGAAGAAATCCTGTATTTATAGAACATCATTAGAAAGAAATAAGAAGCAGGAAAATTCCACCAGAAATAAAGAAAACTTTTTTAACATACTCAAGAATATTCCTATGAAGAATTATCTAGGAAAAAGTGATATTATATATATGGAAAAAAATACGGATAGAAAATATTTGGGGTGGAAATTTAATACAAAAATTCAGGTTGAACCTAATAAGGACCAAATAAAGGATCAATTTCATATTTTTTATCTTCCAATTGATTCAAATTGCGAAATCAATTACAAAAGGGTCTTTTTTGATTGGATGGAAATATCTTTTGATTGGATGGGAATGAATGAAAAATTCTTAATTTTAAATCACCTCATCTCAAATCCGAAAGTTTTTTTCTTTCCAGAGTTT